AGAGGTTGAAGCTAGAAATTATATATTTGAAAATCATTATTCGAATAGAAATAGATTTTTAATCCAAATTAAGCCCCAATTCTCGCCAACCAACCATTTGGATTGACCAAGCAAAAACCTCATTTCTTTAGATTCAAAAGCTATGTTGATTTTGGATTTCGAAATGGTTTTTGAATCAAGGGTTTTATACATTTTTTATTTCAGATGAATTCGAAGAAATTGTTCGAATTGTGTAATCGTCAATTATTGACACCGGTAACCGACCTAAAGCAATTTGATTATAATTCAATTCGTGACGATCATAAGTAGAAAGTTCATATTCTTCAGTCATTGATAAACAATTCGTTGGACAATACTCAACGCAATTACCACAAAATATACAGATTCCAAAATCAATACTGTAATTAAGTAATCGTTTCTTGCGAATATCAGTTTCCAATTTCCAATCAACAACAGGTAGATCTATAGGACAGACACGAACACATACTTCACAAGCAATGCATTTATCAAATTCAAAGTGGATTCGACCTCGGAAACGTTCCGATGTGATCAATTTTTCGTAGGGGTATTGAATAGTTACAGGTAAACGATTCGCGTGGGACAAGGTAATCATGAAACCTTGACCAATGTACCTGGCAGCTCGTATTGTTTGTTGACCAGAATTCAAGAACTGAGTTAGCATAGGGAACATATCTGAATATCTATAAATAATTTTATACTTGTTTCTTTCTCTTGTTTGAGACAAGTTGTGAAGATAGAATATTCTATTCCTTTACAGTGAAAGAAGTTGGGACGAAGTTGTTAATAATAGATTACCTAGAGAAATAGGTAAAAGGAATTTCCATCCAAGATTTAATAGTTGGTCCATTCTCAGTCTCGGTAAAGTCCACCTTGTTGCAATAGAAATGAACAAGAACAAATAAGTTTTAGCTAATGTAATAAAGATACCGATTATTATTCCAAAAACTTTACTTCTTTTAGTTATGTCCAAAATCTCAGGAACTAATATGTATGGAATAGAAAGATTCCAACCCCCCAAGTAAAGAACTGTTACAAATAATGAAGAAAGTAGTAGATTTAGATACGAAGCAACGTAAAATAAACCAAATTTGATACCTGAATATTCGGTTTGATAACCTGCTACCAATTCCTCTTCTGCTTCTGGTAAATCAAAAGGTAATCTCTCACACTCGGCTAGAGAAGAAATTAGAAAAACGATAAACCCTATAGGTTGACGCCACAAATTCCACCCCCAAAGACCATATTTTGACTGGGCTTCAACTATATCAACTGTACTTAAACTGTTAGATAATCATAGTCGACGATAACATCACTGTTCCCGTCGCTATTACAGAACCGTACATGAGATTTTCACCTCATACGGCTCCTCATAGGTCACAAAAAAATCTAAAGACCTTTCAACATTTTTTATCTTGATGTGTTTGTAGGATCGATAGAGAGTCAAACTCTTATCTTATCCTAAGGCCTAGAATTAGACCAATGGAATTCTGTCTGCTAGATTTATAATAAAAAAGTGCTTCTGAATTGATCTCGTCTTTTAAGAATTTTCATTTTTGTTTGTTGATTAATAACTTTATCCTTGAATAAAAAAAGACTTTTTAGAGGAATATCACATATATATTTCAACCTATCATTTTCGATTACGAAAAATAAGTAGACATTGCATAAAAAAGAATTTTATTTCTCTAAATAAAATAAAAATACAAATAGTTATGAATAAAAAAAAAGATCTCTTTTTGCAATTCTAGTCTTTCTATTTTATTTCGCTCCTATTCTCCTTTCTCAGAAAAAAAAAGGGACATTACCCAAAGTAAAAGATTTCTTCGTTCTTGATAGTTATTTACTTAATCGGTGGATAGGAACATACTCTGGATCGAAATCGCAGGGAGTACTTCTTAATTATTTCTACCAACTTAAAGCCCCAATTCGAATTACTTTTCTATAAAGAAATATCCAGTTGGATATTTTACAGAATCTCCATTACTAATCCTTTGTGTATCTTGGTCTTCCTAACCATCCACTCGTTTTTTTGAATCTCCCAATTAGGGTAATACATCTATACTAATAGAAATAGATAGTAAAAACCCCATACAGTTGATCTTTTGAACCCGCTTCAAGCGATGATGACTAATCAACCAATCTTGGGGTAAACAGTCTCCACTGCTTATGTTTTAATTCTTGTACATAGGAAATGAGATTGAATTCCTTTAACAGCAAATTAGAAAGCCGTTTTATTTCACTCATATAACTATCTGGTTTAGTTTATCAACCCCCATGATGAATAAAAATAAAAAAAATCAAAAATAGATATAGATATTCAACGCATTTCACTTTCTTGCTAGAAAGAAAACTTTCTATAAAGAAAATAAATAGGGGAAATTTTATGTCTCACCGAATCACACGTAGAGATATTGATAATACACATAGAGTTAATGGTATTTCATAACTAATTGATTGAGCAGCAGCCCTTAATCCACCTAAAAAGGAATATTTATTATTTGATCCATATCCCGACATAAGAAGTCCGACGGGAGCAAGACTTGAAACAGCGATCCATAAAAAAACACCAATACTGAGATCGGCTAGAATAAGGCGATAGCTAAAAGGAATTACTGAATAACTTAGTAAAATGGATATGACTGCTATGGATGGCCCGATACTGAATAAACGAGTATCTCCTCTAGATGGAAGAAGATTCTCTTTGAAAAGTAGTTTTGTACCATCTGCTAGAGCTTGAAGAATTCCCAAAGGCCCAGCATATTCGGGTCCAATACGTTGTTGTATTCCTGCAGATATTTCTCTTTCTAACCAAACAATTACTAGTACACCTAGTGTGATTCCTAATACAAGAGTGAAAATAGGTACGAGTATCCATATGATCCCATACACTTCTTTTAAGGATTCTAATCTGGAAAAAGAATTGATAGCTTGTATTTCTGTTGTATCAATTATCATTTCAACGATCAACTTCTCCCATAATGATATCTATGCTACCTAGTATCGTCATAATATCAGCCAATTTCATTCTTTTAACTAACTGAGGAAGAATTTGCAAGTTGATAAAACCCGGTGGTCGAATTTTCCATCTCCAAGGAAAAACACTCTGATCTCCTATCAGAAAAATTCCCAATTCTCCTTTTGGTGCTTCGACTCTTACATAAAGTTCTTGCTTAGACAATTCAAAAGTTGGAGAAGGTTTTTTACTAATAAATCGATAGTCAAAATCATTCCATTCAGGGTCTTTTATTCTACCAAAGCGTCGAATTTCTAAATTCTCATAGGGTCCCCCTGGAATTCCTTCCAGAGCCTGTTGGATAATTTTTATGGATTCTGTCATTTCACTGATTCGTACTAAATACCGAGCTAATGAATCCCCTTCTTTTTGCCATTGAATCTCCCAATCAAATTCGTCGTAAGACTCATAACGATCAATTTTACGAAGATCCCACTGTATTCCGGAAGCTCGTAGCATTGGGCCCGATAAACCCCAATTTAGTGCTTCTTCTGCGCCAATAATGCCTACGCCTTCAACTCGTTCTAAAAAAATAGGATTCCGCGTAATAAGCTTTTGATATTCAGCAACCCCGGTTAAAAAATAATCGCAAAAATCCAAACATTTATCTATCCAGCCATGAGGTAGATCAGCAGCTACTCCTCCGATACGAAAATAATTATGCATCATGCGCATACCGGTAGCAGCTTCGAACAAGTCATATATTAACTCTCGTTCTCGAAAAATATAGAAGAAAGGGGTCTGTGCCCCAATATCTGCCATAAAAGGGCCAAGCCATAACAAATGAGAAGCGATACGACTTAACTCCAACATAATAGCTCTGATATAGCTAGCCCTTTTAGGTACTTGAATATTGCCTAGCTTTTCGGGTCCATTTACGGTTATTGCTTCTGTGAACATAGTAGCTAAATAATCCCAACGCGTTACATAAGGCAAATATTGTATAATTGTTCGATTTTCCGCAATTTTCTCCATCCCTCTATGTAAATAACCCAGTATTGGTTCACAATCAATAACATTTTCACCATCTAGAGTAACAATCAGTCGAAGAACACCATGCATTGATGGGTGGTGAGGGCCCATATTGACTATCATGAGGTCTTTTCTTGTAGTTGGTGCAATCATAAGTTTTTTCCCGAGTCGTTCTTCCATGCATTGCTGAAAGTAAAAAGAAGTTCATCAAAATTTAAACGACTAAGCTCAAATGGTATCACGCTTCAAATTAACGAGTTTTTATCTCTCGAATATTTAACTCACTAATTAATTCTTTATAGCGTCTTCTATTTTTTTTTGACAAATAGGCCAGCAGTCGTTGGCGTTTTCCCAAAATTTTCCGCAAACCTCTCTGGGATGAAGAGTCTTTTTTGTGCAATTCCAAATGTGAAGTAAGTCTTCTTATCTTAGTGGTAAAACTGAATACTTGAAATTCAACAGACCCTCTGTTTTCTTCGTTTTCTTTTTGAGAAATAACCGAAATGAATGAATTTGTTACCATAAAAAAATCCCCTTTCCCTTTTTACAGATATGGATTTTATTGATCAATAATAATAATGCCATTAATTGGAATCTGGTATATACAATAATCTAATCCAAATTTCTTTATGAACTCCTAATTTTCTGAATTCAAATCAATTAATCCAATTTCTAATTGGATTTAGATAGGGATAGAAAAGGATTGGTACATTTTCGCATCGAAGAATTTAGACCTAAAACAAAGAAGGTTCTGTTGATTCATTTCGAGATCTAATCGAGACATTATTCATTTCCTATTGGATATTAGAATGAAATGTGAGACAAGACATGTGATCTATGTATTTGTTTGCTTTGATATACCCTATTATATATATAGGGTATAGAATATATAGAAAAAGTGTATTATCCACGAAATGTCAAAATTTCAATCGTGGATACAGATGTATTCTTAACATACTGAAACGACTGCCATTATTGGTATCAAACCAATAACGATTCATACAAGCTAAATCCTCTAATCGATAATTAGGCCAAAGAAAGAGCTTTAATTTAATTAATTGATTTTTCTCTCTATCAAAATGGTTACTGTCATGCGAAACTTGGCTGCTGTCTTTTACGTCCTTTGCATTCCAAAATACTGGATTTCTATCTTCACCATTTCTATTCTTTGAATTAAAACAACTTAGAATTTTCAACTTTCTACGACGTCTAAACGAGAAAATATTTTCAGGAACAACCAAATCCAAATGATTTTTGTCTCTATTTTCAGTTATTCTTTGGTGTGATGAAATAGTTTCATCAAAATTCTTCTTAGAAACATATCTTTGTTCTTGGTATTTTTGATTAGTTTGGTGCTTACTCTTATGAACCAATGAAATACCTATGGTTTGATACATAATAAATTGTGCATCGTTTTTTCCAAACAGACGAATGGGTTCTATAATCAATATTCCCTTTTTCATCAATTGGTTAAGAGTTAAATTCTTCTCAATCAGCATTATATCCAAACTCATTTCTCTATTTTGAATCAAGGCTATAGTAATTTGGGTTGGATCTATCAGTCTAAGCAGGAGACAATATACCTTGACATTATTGATCAGTCTTTGATTCAAAGTATCGTCCCATCTCAATTGAAAAAGCAAATAACGTTTCAGGAAGAAATCTAGTTCTGCTCTCGCGCTGCTTTTGTATTGTTTTTTCTTTTTCCCCTTTTTCATGTCTGATCTTGCATAATTTTCTTCACTATCTTTTTGTTGTGAGAGAACGGATCCAAGATTTCCTGGACTTGTGGGTTCTTTTTCTCCTTGATTTTCATGCTTTTTATTCGATGGTATCAAAAAACTTCCTTTTTGCTTTTGATTTATTTTTTGATTTTCACTACTATTTTCATTTTTATTCAAATTTGAAAGAAGTAATTTGCTTGGTATAAACCAAGCTTTGCTTTTATATGCATTATAAAGTAACACAAATTCTGGGAAGAACCAAGGTTCCAAATTCGCTATGCGACACTTTAGCATTTTTTCATTCATTCCCATCCAATCAAAAAATACTTTGTCGGAGTTTGGTGGATTGATTTCTGGAATCATAAGGTAAAAAAGATCTTTTTTAGGAATTATTTGAGTATTTTGATTCCCATTACTGACCCAGGCCTCAATATCGCCTTTTTGTTTAAGATCAAAATTGAGAATGTTCCAATCAAAATATTTTCTATCGACCGTTTTTTCCATATATAGAATATGGACCTTTCCTAGATAATTATCGATAGGGATGTTCCTCAGTATATTTTCTTTATGCGTGTTATAAGAAATCTCTTGCTTCTTACGTCCTTGAAACGGAGATCTATAAAAAAAGTATTCCGTTTTATTTTCATAATTAAGAAATTTATATGATAAAAGATCATATTTATAGTATTTTTGCAAATTCTCTTTTCTTTTTTGATTAGATAATGAATATACTTCAATTTGTTTTTGTTTTTTGAAATCAATTAATTGGTCTTTTTCATATGAATGCCTTTTGCTAAAATTTTCCTTTTTACGCTGATGAACTGTATTGCGCCATTTTTCTGGTATTAATCTATACCATCTGCTCTGAGATAAATTGTATTGATAATATCCTCTTAACCACTTTTTCCATTGATTCATTTCATAACTCGGAAGTTTCTTATCCCCTAATTTCGAATCAACTATTCCTTGTGTTTCAAAAGAATCCTTTATTTCAGGCGGGGGGATTCCTTGAGATTGAAGAACGGCTCTTAATTTATACGAGTTACTAACTTGGATTTGTGATAATTTGAAAAATACATATGCTTGTGACATGTAGGATAAGTCATAAAAAACAGGTGAATTTTTTTGACTATTACTAATATTATCAAGTGACTTTTTTATAGTCGAAATAAATGGAATTAGATTTTTCTTAATTTTATTAATTCTTTCTTGTTTTCTTTCATTATTGTAAATGGATTTATCAATAATTTTTTTTGTTGATTCAAGAAAAAGTTCTGTATTCATTCTGGGAATATTAATGATACATAAAAATATATCTGTGTAGATTCTTTCAATGAAAAATTTCAAAAAAAGAGGTAATTTAGAGATTAATTGAGCATTTCTTTTTTTGAATATTTGCCATTTTTCGAATCTTTTAGCATTATAACTTGTTTTTTTAAGACTAATATTATTTATTCTTGGAGTTACTTTTTTTTGCTCTTTTATAATTCTTTCTATTTGATTTCGAATTGTACTTGTTCTAGTAGTCAAATCCTTGATTTTTTTTTCTGTTAATGAAGAATTTGTCCAATTCGTAGATGCAATTTCACTAAACGATTCGTGAATTAGCTGATTGCTTATTATAGAATCTTTTTCTTCTTTAATTTCACTTGATTCATATACTTCTCTTCTTGGTAATCGAAATAACAGAATTTTTGAAAGTTCTTTTATTATTTTTTTTATAAAAATAACACTTTCGATAACCCATTCTTTTGTTTCTTTTAAAACTTT